GACTGATCCTGCCATAATGTACTCCTACCTATAGCACCGGCAACCGAAGTCGAGCATACATACGACGATCTTCATGCGTGAATAGCCGGGAGGAAAGAAAGGGCGGTAGATGATAATGAGAAAGGGCGCCGCGTCTGGACGGGCGGGCGGAATGGATGAGCGAAAGGTGCCATGGAGTGGAGAACGGAAGTTTCATGTAGTTCCTTCCGTCAGGCCCCCTTACTGTTAGGGGCGCAGAGCGCACTTCCGTTTTCTACGCGGGTTCGCTCATGCTGGAGGGAGCATCCCCACTTAGTGATCGGTCCGCTAGTTCACGCAAATCCGAAGAAGTTATCACGGACGAGCCACATGCAGGGAAACTTGCACGTGTGGTTCTGGCCGGGGTTTCCTTCGGTATCTAATAACCTTGCTTCTGCTCGCCGCTGGCGCACCTCTCCTAACTATTGCCCATTTATTCCGGAATAATCTTTTTAGGAGGGACAATTCTACATATTTCTGCCAAATCCTTCTATTATTTAGTACGGCTGGTACCATTTCGATGTGTTTCGATTCTTCCGAACAAGAGAGGTTTGATGCTTTTGAATCCATTGTATTAATTCCACTTCCTACTCGCAGTATGCTCTTTATGATCCCGGCTCATGATTCAATTGCCATGTATTTAGCTATTGAGCCTCAAAGTTTATGTTTTTATGTGATCGCAGCATCAAAAAGAAAGTCTGAATTTTCCACGGAAGCCGGCTCGAAATATTTGATCTTAGGTGCATTTCCCTCTGGAATATTATTGTTCGGGTACGACCGGACAACTACCGATATCTATTAATATCTTTTCTTATAATGTTGTTGTTAAATAGTTATTTATATCGTAAACTATCGGATCGGGTATTACTTAGATGTGAAACTTGCAGACCTCATTGGTTGTGATATTGATCTTACGGGGGTCGAATGAATTTCTTCATTTCTTAATTAGACTTGTAGAGACCTTCTATGTAGTTGTCTATCTAGGGCGATCGATCTACATCTTTCCCCATAGCCCTGGGGCTGTGTCTCGATCTCCTACGTGCGAAATCTGAGGGACTAGTTCCTATGGAGATTCATTCCCCTTGGTCTAATTCCACGACGGAGAGTCGGCGTGGCGTAAAGTGAAGATTGGGGGGAGTAGAGCAAAATCCCCTTCTGGGGTATTCCGAAGGTGTAACCTAGGCAACGAAAAAGGGGCCCGATACTTCAACTAGAGGAGCGACCAGTCGGTTCACCAAACCCCGACCCAGCGTCACACGTTCTCCAGGTCCGAAGGGATCCAGTGCCCTTATACCGGCTCCTCCCGGAATTGCGTTATCGGAGCCGAGCCAGGAATGGCCGTTAGTGGACACCCACCACTTTTCACCGGTTAGAGAGGCCCTCTTTAAAACATTAAGAAAAGATGTTCACAGGGGCCAGAAAGACTCGGTCATAGGAACTTAGACCACCTACGCGCTGGTAAACGAAAACCACCTCGACCGGATCTACCGAACGAATCAGGCCGCCCCTTGCCTTGAAAGAATTCACACGCGGCCACCAGCTTTCCCAAAATAAGGGGAGATCTGCTGCTTACTGCTCACGGAAACATCCGACCTATACTATAGTCGTCCGCGTATCTTTCTGATCTCCTTTCCTTCTATTCATCAGATTTTTTGCTTTGACCAGTTTATGGTGTTGGCTAAAAAAGGGGGAGAGAGGATAGCCTTGTTTCTAACTTCTGCATTTTTGTTTAGGTTCTCTCCGTTTTGTGCGTGAATGGCGGTTCTCAGACGAGGGAATCGTTCCGGCTAGAATGCTTCTATCGATAGAGCTTTCACGCCCTTTGCAACCAAGGCATAGAATCGTTTTTTTTCCTTTCCATTCCGTTCTTACCATATCATGGGCTGTTTGGTCTCCATCCGTGTGATGGTTCGAGAGTGGGTTCCAATATTCTTCGCATCCCTTCGAGGACAAGTCCCAGTTAGTGGTCGAGTCGTTTTTGGTAATTAATTTACACCCGTTGCATTAGTTTCATTTAAGATGTTACCCTTCCCTATACCTCTACTACTACATAAGCCTAAGATCGAAGTAGCCCTCTTTTTTCATTTTATATCTGAGTTATTCTATCTATCAAAGTCTTTCTTTGTCTATAGCTCCCACGGTCTGCTTTTCTTTTCTCGAAGAGTGCCGGTCCGCATCAGGGACTATCGTGCGAGCCATGCAACGTTCCCAGGCAGGAACTGCCCCTTTCCTTGAGCTCCCTCTTTAGTTCCTCCCAGGCCTTGATCTCGCAACGGCCCTCCAGCACGTCCTCATCTCGCGTCCGCCACCACAGCTTCGCATCCCCATAGAGAGACATTGTTGCCATTGTGACTTGGTCGTCAAAAGGGGCACGAACAGCCTTAAAGTACTGTTCCATGTCCAAGAGGATGAAAAACTTCCTTGGTATTTCGGATCCCGTTGAATGGCTGTGGTTCCGGGACTCAAATGCGTCTGGAGTCGCCAGGTGAGACATTCGGTTCACGAACCGGAGACCTATCTCCACAGCAAGCTCCTAAATTGAACAAGCAATTAGTGTAAACACTCCTCCTGCCTTTTCCATAGGAATCCACCCGGCACGAGGAACTCTGATATCTGGGCTGCTAAGCCGAAGAATTCCCCATAGGATATACAGGCGCTGTTAAGCCGTCATTCGATCATCAATTGCAGGAGAGCCTTCCAATGAGATAGGATCGATCAAAAAGAGGTTTTAATGTTCGACCTGCTATTTCCGGATCAATCAATCCGCTCTTGCTATCTCTGAAATCCAATGAAGAACTCTATCAAGTCCTTCTGGGTGGGTGGGGATGAGAAGCCCCTTCATTCATTCCTAATTCCGTAATCCGTCTCGGACGATCGGTTTCCCGAGGGGTGAGAACCACTCGACTGCGAGGGAGAGGGCACCTTCTATCCCACCAAGCTATGGATAAATCTCTCGGCCGATGCAACGGGTGGGTGGGCCCGGCTCAATGGTAACATTGAGAAAGAAATTACGGGCGGGGAGGCATTTCTTTCTCAATGTTACATTGATAGGCGAGTTCCTTACAATGAATCCAGACTTCAAGGCTCATTCAAGGGTGGGCTGCTGACAATGAATGGAACCAGGCGCTCTATCGCTAGAGAGGCCAATACCGGCCCAACCGAGAGGAGGGGATTAGAACCAACCTAAACCGGAAGAGGAGAAAGCTCCTCGATTGATCCTTTTGTTGCTCCCGGACAAACTTCCTTCATCAAGAAAGACCTTCCCATGAACGCCCTAGAACCGGGGAATAAGAAGTACTAAGACCTTGCCGATCTACTTGTTTGGAGCGAGGAGTTTAGAAGCGAAGCGTATCCCTCTCCTTATAGTAGAGTGTTATTCTATCCCCCCTCTCCTTCTCAGTCGAGTCCATAAATGGCCTTTGGTCGCTTCGCCGGATAGCAGATAGCGAGGGTTGGGTGATCAGAAGAGGCGGGGTCGACCTGGGATTAGAACAAAAGCCTTCTCTCTCGCCTCATTGAATCGAATTCAATCCGTCCGTGGAATCATCAATAAATCCAGTGGGTGGGATCCTCTATTTCAGAAAAGCAGAGAGATTAGTCCTACAATATAATGCGAATGGACGAGAAGATTTCGAAAGGGCTCAACGAAAGGAGGTCTTGATCAGAGCCTAACCCGAACCAAGCCTCTTCAATCAAATCAACCGGTCGGCCCATAGCATAGGTCCCTGATAGCTAGTGTCGATGGATGCATTCATTGGTTTCCTCCGCGTCTCAACTCGTTCGTAAGTGGGTCTCTAGCATCCCTCCTTGTTGCTAAGCTTATCGATGTCTCCAATCCCCTTCATTGATGAATCAATGTTTCATTGATGGGGGATCCGCCTTCCTCGGTCAAATAAAAGGGCAGCGGCTGGATGGATGAACTTCTAATGCGTGTTGTCCCTCTCCTCAGAAATCGTCAATGACCGAGATAAAAGAAGCTTCCTGTTCAATCTGCCTCTTGTTCGATCCGGAATTCCCAGCAAATCCTTGACTCCTCTCATCACAGGTCTTTTGTCACTGCTAGCCCAACTGTATTTAGAGGGGCCACTTCAGAGCTCTTGGTCCACTCGGTTATTAAGTAAGAAAAAGATGTTCGGCTAAATAGCAGCTTCTTAGTCCAGTGGTTCATTAGTGGAAGAGATTAATGAAAGTGATCAATGAGCATAGGACTTTCGAAAGTAAGGAAAGGGGATTTTCATTTTCACCACTTCGAATACATGGCTTATTGGTCCAATGATTCACTCTTCGTTTCATCAACTAATGCTTAGCGCTATACTCGTTCGGGTGAGGGGAGTGACTAATACGAGACGAGATAACCCACCAGACTAGAAGACACTTCAGGAAATGGAAGTTTAGGGTATTTAACTGAACGAGAGCCCCTGTTCAATCTTAAGCCGGATTCAAACCAATGACTTCAGATCATAGACTGGGGAAGCTTAGTGACTCGAGGAGAGAGGTAGGCCCATTCGAAGGCTATGTCAATTGAAGCCAATTCGGCTATTCCTTCTGTTGTGCCTGCGTCGGCTGCTGTTCAAAGATTATCGACTCTATTCCAGAATCCCAGAGCTTGAAGCGTAGGAGATCGGGTTGATGATGCATGGATGGTCGATAATCCATCTTTGGGTGCCTTCCTTTTTCCTGGTGGTGCTGACCAGAAGAGTTAAGGGGAAGCGGCGAACCCTTAGAAATCTACTCCTACTGGGAGCTAATGAGCTGCCAACAAACCATATATTTGCATCCTCGGCGGGTTGTTTTTTTCATTCCAGATCCGATCCATCCAATTCCCACCAGCTAGGCTATCTCACTCTCTTGCATCCGAACCAGTCGCTATCCATCATTCGGTCTCAAACCCGGATCCATGATTCCTATTCCTTCTTCTTCCCCTTCCAGACCTAGGTTCACAAATGCTGGCTAAGCAGATCCCGACCCTGGTCTTATCTCTGGCTCCCCATCTGCTCCGCGCCGGGAATAAGCTCCTGAACCAGCAGGAAGAAGAAGCGCACCCGAACCCCCCCGGAAAAGTATATGGATTTGAAAAATGAATGTTTAGCCGACCAAGTAAGGGCTGAGTGTGATGTGGGCGGGATGTATTTGAATAAAAGAAAAGACTGATATGTGTAACAAGGAAGCGAACGTACCTTCTCTACGAGCACCCTTTCTTTAAAGCGGATCTACGACCTAATATAATTGTACAAGTGTTGGTTGGCATTTTTATATGCATTGATTTCATGGTGGTGGTGAAACCTTCTCTACTCGCACCCTGGTTTGCAACCAGCCTTCTCTACTACCGAGCACCCTTGACTTTTTCTTACCCCGCCGCTAGCGCGCGTGTTATGGCAGGCGTTTTGAAGCTGGGCAACGAATGGTCATCAACATATCCTGGTGGCAACTGAGTATTACACTAAGTGGGTTGAGGCTGAGTCCTATACGACGATTGAAGCCAACCACGTAGCTCAGTTCATCAGGAAGCACATAGTCTGTCGCTTTGGAATTCCAAAAAGCGATCGTCTCTGATAATGGTCCCCAGTTTCCAAATAAGAAAGTAAGAGACATGTGCGAGAAGTTCGAGATCAAGCATCATTTCTCCTCTCCTTATTACCAAAAAGGTAATGGACAGGCTGAAGCTACAAATAAGACGATCCATCAAGATCTTGAAGAAGACCATATCCGCCGGAGATTGGGCTGAAAAGCTTCCAGAGGGTGGGCTGGGCCTATCGTACGTCCATAAGAACTCCTACTGGTACTGGGGCAATACCATTTTATCTTGTGTATGGGACGGAGGCAGTCCTTCCCTACGAAGTTCAAGTCCCATCGCTTCGTGTAGCGATCGACGATGAACTCACCCACCAAGAGAAAAGAGAATCTCTGTTGGCTCAGCTCGAGCTTCTCGATGAAAAGAGGGAGGCTACATGCAGCCGACCATGCTCGTGCCTACCAGCTACGACTCTCTAGAGCCTATCAGAAGGAAGAAGGGTGGTCGTAGATCAGGAGTCGTAGTCGGTGATTTTGTTTTCAGAAAGATCATGCCGGCTAAGTCGCTCGATCCTAAGGGCAAGTTTCGCCCTAACTGGGAAGGTCCCTACGCTATCAGTGCCGTTTATCCTGGTAACGCCTATCTACTTCCTTTAGACTCGCTTCGGGACTTCGCTCGTTGGGTGAGGTTTTCTTTAGAGTGATCTAAATTCATCCTTTTCTATTCAATTTTCATATAGTATGGGAACAAAAAAGGTTAAATCTTGTTCAAGCGTAGCGTAGGCGAAACCTGGCAGCCCGCCCAGAGTTTGACCTTCTCCGGTCCTGGAAGGAAACCCGACTTTCCTTCCTTCCCCCAGCAGGCAACAACACTGGGAGGAAGACGATCAGGATCTCACGTGTGGCAGCTGTTGGAACAAACTCCGAATCCAAGAGGTACCTACCTAGAAAAAAAAAGGAAACTCACCACTCACTGGTGAAAGAGGAGAGAGAAAGGACCTATTTCCGGCCCCGGGGCCGGAATGCGGTAGGGCTAACGCGCCCCACGCTCGATTCTCGAGATTCATGGGCCGTCTCGCGAAGATCTTCGATCCGAACCTTCGCATCCACTCTCTCTTAGAGGATGAACCACGCCTTCGCTATCGCCCCTCGCTACTGCTCAACCTCGCTATCGCATTGATTCTTGCCGGCCCTTCCATCTTTCATTCCATCCATGATCGGTCAGATCAGTTCCATAATATAGCTTGCCCGGACCGGGCTTTCCGTGTTTGGTCGGGCCGGCCATAATGAATGATCGTTGTTCGGGAACAAAACAATAAGACTTAAGGGTTTCGCTATCGCTCTTCGCCTAAAGCCGTAACTTCGCTCCAATAAGACTTAAGGCCTTCGCTATCGCAAGAATATAGCGATCGAAGAGCTATCGCTCAGCTGCTTCGCGTATTACGAAAGCCGTATTGCCCGAAGGGGGCATGCTGCAAGAGCGTAGGTGAGTGGTAAGCGTAGGAGGCGTGCCCGAAGGGCAGCGGCTGCAGTGTGGTTCCTGGTGCCGTCGCTAGATTTAGATCTTCAGGGTGGCGCGGACTTCGACTGTACTGTAGGGGTGGTAGGCTTAGTAGGGCTCGAACCTACAATATCACCGTTATGAGCGGTACGTTTCAACCAATTAAACTATAAGCCCCTACGGATCTCTACATGCAATTCGCTCACTTCGGTAAGAGCGGACGGAAAGAGGAGGCCTTTGCTCTATCTGCTTCTTCCTCTTCCCAGGAATGAACAATAGGATAAACAAGAAAGAAAGATTTTTTTTTAGATAAGATAGATGATTATATATAATATCATATTTTAAGCAAGCGGCGGCGAATAGTAATAGCTAGGCTTGCGCGACTCAAACTGCCGGTACGCTTTCCAGCTCGCAACGACTCAAACGGGCGGGGGCTCTCTATTTGCTTGCAAAGCCGGCTGTTCGCCTTTAGTTAGAAGTAGAAGTAGAGGGCGCCGTTCGCTCCCCCACACTGAAGAAAAAGTGAAAAAAGTGAAGTAACAAAAAGTACATAAGGAGTGAGAAATAAAAACAGGGTTACGGGAACCGAAGGTTAGGCCGACTACTATAGCTACACCTACAACAGTTTATTCCTACCCTTTCTTCCCCTTTCTGTCAATGTTGCCAATTCCAATAAGACTCATCCTCGTGCATACAGTTGCCCAACTACTTTCTTCCTCCGACTTCTTTAGCCACTGTAGGCTTCCCCACTTCCGCATCTGTCGTATATAGTGTGCTTGCTGGGTAAAGCTGGCACCCCCTCTCACTTAAAGGCTTAGGTGCCCCTTATAGAGTAATACGAGTATTTCATGATTACTAAAAACAGCTCGCCTAGTACGAGCCCTCAGCTTAGAGCTCTAGCTTATGAAGAGAAAAGGCTCAGGCGTCTTTATCTTGTGTGTGGCATGTGTGGGAACACCTTCGTTCGCCACAGCCCTCTTCATTAGGGCCCATTCGCCCTTCATAACCTCGAACTCGGCCTTCATGGCGTCAAGAGCTGCCGTGAGACTCTGAGAAAGGATCTCCCATTTATCTTGCAGGTCGTACGCACTCTCGTTCACCATGCCCTCCATCTCCCCTTTGACGTTCTCGAGACCCTCCTCGAGCGTCTTGATGCGAGGACCAGCTCTGCTGCACTTGAGTTTAGATCCCTATCTATCTATTCTGTATGAACCATATTCCTTGTCGTGAGTGATGGGCTGGCCTTGATGGAACTCTAAAAGTGAGCTTTTTCAGGGCAGGTAATGTCAATTGAATAGAATCACCATAGGCGGATCTCTACCACTTAAAACCTATAGTAGAGGTCGTTAGAAGAGTTGCAAGAGGTTCGCTCTCATGTATCCCGTTTGCTCGGCCCCCTCACCCGAGGGTGCCTTACTCACTCACCTGTCTTAAGTTCGAGGGTAGGTCTTCGGCATGTCCCTTGCTTGCGAACTTCTTTAGTAGGGCGTTGGAAGTATTGAAAGACGACCTTTCCTCTCACATATATTGGCTTTGGCAAAGCCAAATAGAATGAATTGCCCTATCAGAGTGAAACTCGACTCGCCCTATATAAAGAACTCAATGATAAGAGTTGCATCTATAGTTCCTGGTCAAAACTAAAAAGGAGCGAGAACTTTCTGTGCTTTACTGTGTGCCCTCAAAGGACTAAGCAATTTGGTAAGAAAAAAAGGATAGCAAGAAAAGAAGCGACTGTTGAGGATAAAGATAGTAGGCTCTCGTAATTGGCTTCGATTCCCCTTTGTCTAATTAGCGAGAGTGGATTATGAATCCGCCGTTCCCTTGCTAGTGGAGTCACCCGTTCCAGATCATGTCATGTGAACCCCTAGTGGTTAATCTCCTCCTATCCCCAAACGCATCCAGTGGCCCTATTTGACAAAGAAAAACCAACGTTAGTCATGTCAGATAGCAAAGCAGTGATCCAGACTCCCTGGTTCTGTCTTGTCTTGTGTCTTGTCCCGGCCCTAAATCAGCATTGAAATCCTTTTTCCATGGGCATAGAATTCTTTTTACTTACGAGTAACAGGCTCTGAAAGAGGTTCATCAACTACGGAGGATCAATTAGCATTACCTCACCCGAAATTGGCACCCTCGCCTCGCTACCAAGGATGCTATCTAAGAATGCCTTTGGCAACCTTTCTTACAGAGCGGCAAGGACTGAAATCAAAAAACATGTGTTAAACCTTATAGCCTACTCAGTCGCAAAGCGAGATGATCCAACCAAATAGGCATGGATGATAGGGGGAAGGAGCAACGTGACTTGCCCGCTAGCACTACCACTCCTAACTGCATAAGAAATCGAACCCGAAACAAAGGCTGTAGAGGTTTTTATTACTGCTTGTCCGCCAGCCAGTGCTTGGCCCCGGGCATTCATCCAATGCTTACTTTTAGGCATAGCATTAGCCTATTTCCGCGAGTCAGAAAGCCTGATCCGCGCGCTGATCCTTCTATATATAGTAGGAAGACAAGATCGCAAGGGAATCACTAGTTCCATGCCTTCTACTTAGGCAACCCGAATCCGCGTATACCTACTCTAGCAAGAGAGCAAACTACCAACGGATATCCTTGATGAGGATTGTCATTCTGCTGCAGCTCTTCGTCTGGCTGATCTGATTGCTCAGACCCGTTAGCTGATAGCGCGGGCTCGATTGTCGTCAGTGTTGCCTTCACACTAGCAGTTGCTGTTTCTCCGGGCGGATGGCTTGTTGGAAAAAGTCGCTTGCTTGGTCTTGAGACAAAACCAGAGCGATAAACATAATCAAGGAGTGACATGGTGCTCCCTGTCACAATCCAGTGATCAAGCCATCTGTCTCCGATCTCTTTCCTTTTTCCTTCAGAGTAGTCTTTCAACCACTCTTCTCGTCGAGGATCTGCCTCGTACTTATTGAATTCTTCTTGCATGTCTGAGCTATTGAGTAGCTCTCGTCGTAGAGCCTCCATGTTAAGGCCGCGAAGATTGGACGGTCGCACAAAAGGCTTCCGAACTTTCAAAGTGTTTGAATGGGCTTTCCATTTTCTTTGGCTTGCCAATCCTCTGGATGAGAGCATACAGACAGAGGGTCTAGCTGAGGATGAGAAAGGACGACGTATAGGAGCAGAAGAAGAAGAAGAAAGAAATCCAGTCGCTTTTGAAAGATATAGATGACCTTGGAAAGAAAGCAAGTGAGCCATCACAGGTTCATATTAGGTCATTCAATGAGAGGGTCGGGCCGGTGGAGTGCTGTCCACCTCGCGGTGAATAAAGCCCTTGTTAGCCCCTATCAGCTTGCTCAGCTCGGCTCAGCATCTGCGGGGAAATAAAGAGCTAAAAGACGATTTTCTTTCAAGTTAGATGGATTGGTACTCCTAAATAATTCTTCCTTCCTACTGGCTGTCGTACTAATACAGGTAGTTCGGGATTTCACCGGCTGAGGGGACAGGCCTAGCTGACCGACTCTAGAAGACTTTTGATTGTTGCCAACAAAATCCTAACTTATTCGACTTGTTAAAGACCTCACGAAAGGGGATAAGGCATTCATCAGACAGACTGGAATAGCCTACTGGCGGGAAGCGGAGCTGAGGAGCGTGGAGCTAGACTGACTACCGGGGTCCCGTAACATGCTACTTACTGACCCGGAGATATACCTCGGTCTAAGAAGGCGCTAGCCGCTGGAAGGTAGCCCAGTCGCCGTTAGTCCAGTAAATCGGAATGCATTGAAGAAAGGAATCAACTCTCCACCCTTTCATGGGGCGCCAATGATGGCGTTGAAATAGCCAACAAAAATCCAAAGATCATTGATAGCAGAATGCAGAAAGGGAAGATCCTGCTATAAAGATCTCCTCATAATGTAATGAAATTCTTAGAAGCATAAAAAAAAAATGAAAGCGCAGCTAACATTATCCAGGAACAAGGAACAGGTGATGGATTGAGCAGTAATAAAGGTAATGGTTGGAAGCTGATGGATGGCCGAGTCAAGTAAAGAAGCCTGATATTAGAAGGGAGACCGTTACAGTGGTTCAAGGTAGCTAAATTCATGTTTCACGAGGACCAGAATGAAGAAGGGATATATATTGGAAAATAAGTCATGGATTCAGCAATACAAAGAGGTTCAGCTATTTCCAAATACGGCTGATCTGGTGATAAAGGCCAAGGGCGTGCTCTTCTATTGAAGGAAGAACAGAAACGAAACAGCTCTCTTTGCGTACTATGGATCTCTTACGTGCCACATTCCTTGCTTTGACTTTGACGAGCAGCATCCAGTACATCCACCCGTGGGCTTGAGAAGGAATTCCGGGCTGGTAACTCATTCCACTATCCTGAATACCCTATATATTTAAGAAAGCCGAGGAGCAGCTCAAATCATACTTACACAAGGGGAGTGGGGAATGCTACACGCAGGGTGTCCTCCGTAGGTGCTATCCGAGGGTGCCGACCTGACGCCCGGAAGGAAAGCCTACTAGCAAGGGGCGAGTGCTTCACTTGCTTGTAAGGCTATATACTAACCGTTAATCAATAGGAGAAGATAGCCACACACAGAAGTAGCTGCAATTGCTATTTCATTCCCTCCCACTCTTCTAGCTCTGATCGTAAACGCTCTTCTTCCAATTCCAATAGGAGTGATTCTTTGCCTTGACGCTGTGAGAGCTTCCGGTCCTTGAGTATGAGTACTCCTATCCGCTCTTACTTGGGTTCATAACCGATCCTATTGAATCAGTTGCACATGAATACGGTCTTCTCGGGGTTCCCTTTCCCGGGATTTCCCCTTGGCAGATAGAGCGGAAACAGAAAGCGATATATCCGCAGCTATTATCCGCTCTTAGGTTTCAGTTGTTCTTTGTTTCTCTCTTCATCTTCGGATTCCTATCTAATGATCCAGCTCTAATCTTGGCTTTATAGTCTTTTCGCCCTCTTTTAGTAAGCAGCTTGCTAAAGTGGTTTTCTCTTAAATTTCCGTTCACCTTTTCTTTACTAAACTACCACTTTCTGCTTGCTTTCCGTAGGAGCATACTCATTTGTAGATTCAAATTTGTATCTTTAGTTATGCAATATCTAATTTTTAACTTTCTAGACTATATATAACAGGCTCGACTTATTAGTCGTCTTTAGAGTTCAGTACAGGTTCCCTACTACGTTCTAATAGTGGATCGGGTTGGGTGGGAGATCAAAGGCTTTTCGTGGGAGTATGGCAGGGTATGCAACGAGCAGAAGTTATGATAAAAGGTCCTGGTCATCGCTGCCCCCTGATGCCAATAGCTGTCTCGGGGAGTTGGGGGCTTTCTCTTCAGGTTGCTTCTGGGTCCGGTCTAAGGTTGGTTCTAAGGCTGGTTTGGAACCCTTCCCTTGAACAGGAGCTTCAGCTTAAGTAGCCGCTGGTGTCGAAGCTGAAAAGACAGGTCGACGCTAATTCATGGAGTAAATAGGTAGAAAGGAAAAGATTTGTGAAAGGCCAGACAGGTTGTATTGGGGTGGATTAGCTTCCGGAGAAAGAGCAAGGAGCTTACTTACCTAAGAGCTAAAAGGGCAGGGTTGGGAAGGAAGGAGAAAGAGCTTGAGAAGAAACAACGCCTTTATCGACTGCTTTAGCTCCGTTCCGCTCTATCTTATCTCCGTTACGTTCGGCACTCTCGACTAAGCAAGAAAACGCCCTATATATATAAAGGCTAACGCTATTAACGAATTGGGGCTTTCGCGCAGCAAGAAAACGCCCTATATATATAAAGGCTAACGCAATTAACACGAACTGGGGCTGGTAGCGCTAGCGCGCTCATCCTAAGCTTGTTCCGTTGTTTGTTGCGCAACGGCTTTCGCGCTAGCGCGCTCATCCGTTGCTTGTTGCGCAACGGCTTTCGCGGTGCTCATCCGTTGCTTGTTGCACAACGGCTTTCGCGGTGCTCTACCGTTGTTTGTTGCGCTACGGCTTTCGCGCTAGGCGCTCATCCCTAGCTTGTTCAGTACCGGTTCGGAATTAGGAGAAGAGCTTACATGGAATAGAACGCTATTCATATAGTATAGAACGCATATTCAGAAAGAACGTATGAATTCAAAAACCGTTGAGTATAAGAGTCTCGTATAGTCTCCAATCAAATAATAAAAAGAGTATTGAATCCTAGCTCTTATTCCTTTATAATTCTTGCATCTCCCGGATCTTCTGGTGCCCTTTACCAACTGTCACAGGGTCCAATTTTAGCCCAACTTTTTTTTTGCCCTGCGATGCCACTAGAAATCCTTCCTAGTCAGGCTATTCAACTACGCATACACACACTGTTTTGCAGTCTATGAAAGAACACACACAACAACACATGGTAAAGGGAGGGCACCAGCCCAATTTTGATTGCTGTACAATTACGGGATACAACACTCACTTGCTCTGCTCTCCCATGGCAGACCAAGTCTGGTTTTACAAGCCAGCACTTACTATACAGTTATCCTACTGCAATACAAGAAGAAGACAGATGTACATTGCTTTACAAGGGACACAGACTACACTGCCACATGTAGAGAGTAGTTAGGTAACCGCCACCACTCTTCTTGCTGTCCAAACAATGTTTCTCATGCATCATTAGGTAGTTATGCTCCAGCAAAAACCACCCAAACCAACAAAGAACCAAGCCATCACTGCTTGCCATGTGTGGCAGTTCCGTAACCGCCCGTAACTGCCCATCACCACTCTTTGTTGCTGTCTCATGCATGGGCAAGGCCTGCTCCTTGCCCACGACTAGTATCCCATGCACGCCTATGATATCCAAGCCCAAGCAAGACGATCCAACCATGAACACGCTGCATATACCATCACCTAGTCATCCGCATGCACCAACATACATCTCAGCCCACCAGCGGCCGTAGGGCAAAGATCTCATATGCATCACCCTTGGTTCAAGCTCAACAGACTAGTCCCCCCCTATATTAGCCACTCCAATTTATCCCTCTATTCCAAAAGGTAACATTGGAGTTCTTCAATGCAAAACCACCACACAGCTGATTGCCGCCCACGAACAACTAGCTCAGCCCTTGCCTTAGCATATGGCAAGGTCTGTCATGCATCAGGTAGTCTTTACACATAGCCAACAACTCCAACCAAGCATCACCTCGCGCCCAGCCCGTATGCATATGATAGCTATCATCCTGGGTACAAACTAAAGCTTCAAGCACGGGGTCTAACAAACCTCCCCCACCAGATGAACTCGATGCCCTCATCGAGCACTTCTCAAGGTAAGCCTTAATCTCCTTCTCAAACAGCCACAACGTCGTATCTTTCTCCCAAGACGCTTCGCTGCTCGGCAAACCCTTCCACTTAACCAAGTAAAAAGTTCTCCGGTTCTTCTTACTCATACCTTTGGTTTCGTGGTTTAGTATCTCCTCAACCTGCCTGTCAAACTGCTTGCGCACAACTGGAGGAGCACGCTTCACTGACTGCCTAGCCTTGTCAACCAAGTCTTGATTAAACTCTTTCAGATAGCTCACATGAAAAGTCGGATGTATCTTTAGGCGTTCTGGCAGAATGAGCCTATATATAAGCACATCGACCCACCTTCTTCATGATCTCAAAGGGTCCATCGTACCTAGGAATCAGTCCTCGGTGCACTGTCTTACTACTTTTTTTATTCAAAATCTGCGGAGTAAGCTTCAGCATTACCTTATCCCCCACGTTGAACTCAACATGACGCCTATGCTCATCGGCGTACTTCTTCATCCTTCTCACTGCCTTGTACAAACTGTCCTGAGCTTCTTCTCTAAGCTCTTGCTTCGAACGAGCAAACCGCTGCAGGGCAGGCACCTTGACTCTTTGTTTTCGCAATCTCATGCGGCGTCAAAGGTTGCTGACCTGTAGCAATCTCAAAGGGACTCATCCCAGTGGAAGAACTCTTGTGCAGGTTGTAGCAAAACTGTGCCGTATCCATCAACGACACCCAGTTATTCTGACTAGCTGTCACATAGTGTCTCAAGTATTCCTCTAGCAAAGCATTGATCCGCTCATCCTGTCCGTCAGTCTGCGGATGATTTGCTGTAGAGAACCCCAACTCAGACCCCAACATATTGAACAACACGGTCCAGAACCTGCCTGTGAACCGCGTATCTCTGTCACTGACTATGTCTTCGGGCAAACCCCAGTACTTCACCAACCACGTACTTAAAGAACAACTCCGCTGTTGTGTCTGCATCACACACCTTCGGTGCTGGAATGAACGTTGCATACTTCGAGAACCTGTCAACGATCACCAATATCGATTGAAACCCATCAACCTTTGGCAACCCAGTAATAAAATCCATGGACAAACTCCTCCACGGCCTGTCCGGGATCGGTAGTGGCTCAAGCAACCCAGCTGCTTTCTTTCTCTCGGTCTTGTCTTGTTGGCATACCACACAAGTCTTCACATACAACTCCACGGCCTCTTCCATCTTGGGCCAGAAGTAGGAACGTGCTAGCAATGCATGAGTGCGTTCAGCACCCGGGTGACCAGCCCACAAACTATCATGCGTCTCCTTCAACAATTCCCTGCGTAAGCCACCAGTACAAGGAACAAAAAGACGCCCACCTTTGGCGTAGATCAGACCATCTTCTACCCAAAATCTGCGAGTAAGACCGTCAACAATCTGCTGAATCAGTCTAACACACGACTGATCATTGGCATACTCTTCAATAATCCGAGGCAGGAACTCAACTGTCATCAAGGCTGCGACAAAAGCTGCCACACTCTTCCTGCTCAAAGCATCCGGTACCGCCCGGAAATTTAGATAAGTCCTTCCAGGCTTATGCTCAAACTTATTGTCGAACTCCGCTAGGAACTCCAGCCACCTAGCTTGTTTCGGAGATAACTTCTTCTGACTATAGAAGTAGGTAACCGCTGCATTATCTGTCCGAACTATGAACTTAGTTCCCAGCAAATAATGTCTCCCGCAAACAATGAATCACTGCCAGCATCTCCTTCTCATGGACTGGATACCGCTGTTCGGCCTCATTCCATTTTCTGCTTTCGAACGCAACAGGGTGACCCTCCTGTACCAACACACCACCAATGGCTTTGTCTGAAGCATCAGTGTGAACTTCGAAAGGTAACTAAAAATCAGGGAGCCGCAACACTGGTTCCGTTGCCACTCCATTTATTTTTCAGCTTCTCAAGAGCAAGCTGACACTCTGCGGTCCATTGCCAAGGTCTGTCCTTCTTCAACAAGTCAGTAAGGACAGCAACCTTTCTGGAATAACCCTTTATAAACCTCCGGTAATAGTTGGCTAAACCCAGAAAAGAGCGGAGCTCAGGTACCTTCTGCGGTGTAGGCCAATCCATGATAGCCTTCACCTTCTGTTCGTCCATACGAACCTGTCCCTGTGTGATCACATGCCCAAGAAACGTTATTGTCTCTTGGCTGGCAAAACTCAAACTTTTCCTTCTTCACATAGAGTTCATTCTCCCTTAACCGCGTCATGACCTTACGAAGATGCTCTACATGCTCTTCTAAAGTCTGAAAAAAGACATATAACATGTCATCACCCTTTACTTTAGGGAATTCAAAATGTTCAGGAACAATTATTAACCACGCTTTTGGCGAATCCTGTCACCTTGATGTGAGGCTTCAGTCAGCAAATACGAAAATATGAACATCAATCGTTACCACCTCCTCTTACTCGTGACTCGTATATATACTCAATATAGCAAGCACACTATACGAGACCTATAGCTAAAGATCATATAGCACCAACCACAGTATATATACGAATCTATATGGAAGACTTATCTCTTTCTCAGTGCTTTCTTTAGGCTCCTGGCTTCTCGTTGGTAGAACACATATGATATTGAGCTTGGGCATCCCAATAATGGGGCTAGTGGAAAATTATTAAATCGAAGAAGTGCTTATTTAGAAGGTGACAAGGCAGCTATAATGAGTGGGGCCTGACGGTTGGTTTCTCATGAGATTGGGTGAGGGAATCGGAAAGGGGCTCAACAACCGGGCTGGCTTTTGGGCACACGGAAAAGGGGAAGTGGATGGAGGGTGCTTCTCAGCTAGAGTTGGGGGTGGGGTCGCTATAGTGGCTAGGGTGAGTCTTCCTACATGGCTGGACGCCCGGCTCTAGACGAAGCTGCGGGGCACCACATCCTCTCCCGATTCGAACGACGACCGATGGCCATGAATGTTGAAAACAAAGCGTTTTAGGACGGCCTATAGGAGTACTTTTCCTCGTCTGGATAATCGAAGTGGGTGGCTATTCTCCTTGACAACAATTCCGGAAAGACTCAACGACGAGTAGACTTCTTGCAGCTCAGCTCGTCTGACTACGAGCCTAATCTATGGTAGAGCTGGGCTTTTTTCGTTTCTATAGACTCCTAACGCGCTACTCGCCTCTTCACTCTTCCCTTAACTATCGGACTCTACTTGCTTGCAGCCCCTCACTGACACCCCTTATACTGACCTGACGACTGGCCTACAGAACTCAAAGTTTCTTGCGCAGGGTGGGGCAACGGCTCCAGAGTCACCACAGGCCAGTTTGTTTGGCATAACAGGACCTAGTCTATAACTGAAAAGTCCCCTACCTATGGTTTCTTTCCAGCCTCCCATCCGTCTGTCTTCATCCAGCTGCATCAGACTACACAGCCTGAAGCTCATTTCTTCAGAATCTGCTAGCTGCTTCAAAAAAAAGGCTAGCGCGCTAGCGCGCCTTAACAGCCGTAGCGCGCTAGCGCGCGTACTCCCTTCCCTCCGAGTCAGATTTTTTCCGGAATTGTTGTCAAGTGAAAATGGAGAACTTCTTGGAACTATTTGAACACGACGTTTCCTGGGGAGTCGGCATCCATTATGTGGAAGTTGGGTCACATCGCGGATGTACATAATTTTCGATGGATCTCTTACTCCTTCACTTCGCTTACACTCAGCAAAGGTATAACCTTCTCTCCAGCTCAAGATCACTGCTTTCTTTTTCCTGAAATAAGTGGATCCTTTCACTTTCATTACAACCGACTTCATCCCCAGATTTCTGGCGGATCGCCCGACATGTTCTGCAGTTGCTTTAGCAGCATACCGAGAAAGACGAGACCTCCCTTTGAATTCCTCCAAACAACCTGCTGAGGCCCCAGTTTTTTTATTCCCCCTAGCATCCGTCACGGTAACAAAGGTATTATTGTGGATCGGTGGTAAATGGACAAAATCTTTTTTTTTTTTTTTCAGCCCCAATTGCTTATCTTCTTTCGAGATGCTCTGTACAAAGTTCATGGATTTCTTTCTTCTGCCTGAAATAACTTCTTGCTCTACGCGCTCGGCCGTCCTTTTTTCCTGGGGCATCGTATTATCAGTGTTGAGAAAGAACTTGCTTGCTCTTCGGAGCGCTCTCACTCATCAGTCCCTTCAACCATTTTTGCTTTTCCTCGTTCCCCCCTCCCCCAATCCATTGTGAACCAGATCCCACTCAATCTTTTACACCGATGTATCTCTCTCGACCAGGTCATCCACTGCCCCTCAGCCGCTTCAAGGGTCTTGAGCAACAAAAACCCATTCGTACTAGGCTAGGTCGGCTCACCCTCTCTCTAGTGGGTTGGTTTACAAACCTGGGCTGGATCGGCCGCCCCGCATCTGGGCTGCTACTATATCGCGGAATATTTCGTGGTTCTCATCGATCAAAATACCAAGCCGGCCCTCAATCGCCTCTTTCTCGAAAACCATCTCTCTAAAAGCAGCCTCTCTTCGCGTGGCTTCGGCCGCCTCCCGAAGTTGAGTTCGCCTCGCTTCATTGATTATTTCGCTTTCCTCAAGGGTTCGACGAAAGAAGGGCGACTGCTCCTGTTGATCCGTTAAACTTGCATTTACTCCATTCAGTGATTCAATATCATGGATTTGATAGCGAATTAGCATCTCCTTGACACCCGCCTGAAGAACATTTGGAGCCAACGGTGTTGAATTCGCACAATAGAGATTAGAAAACAGGTGTTCTATGTTCCGGGTTGCACAACCTAAACTCTCGAGCTTAAGAAAGTGGAGAACTGTGGATTCGAAATCCTCAGGTCGAGCTTGTGCAAGGCAGTTGCGAACACACGTCACCCAGCTAGGACTTTGTGAAGGGAATCTCAAATAGTTGTCAAGCAGGATATAATTGGGAGATGGGTGTTCTTGAGTAGCAGCGGGAACCTGGCTTGCACTTGGCGAATCGTCACAAAAGGTGATGGTAGTAAAAAAGATCAAATTCACAGTGATACCGAGGAGAAGGCAGAAACCGAGTCGAAAATAACAATTATCTAATAATAAGAAAACAAAACGGACGTAAGAAACTTTTATCATTCTAGCCACGGAATGAATCAAAGAACTAAAAACGTTTCCAATACCAATAGCAGCTCCTGCTAAAGCAATTGTAGCAGCTCCAGCACCGATTAATTTGGCTCCTTCTAATAACATCATGATTTGTTTTTTTTTTATTCCTCCTCTTCCTATCAAAAGCATCCAGCAGAGCTTCCATAATTAATTTAATTTAATTAAAGAGGAAAGAAAAGTGTCTTATCTGATATGTAATATCTTGCTTTCAAATCTTAGTTATAAATCGATCTACTCAGTCAACAGGTACTACCTCTAATCTGGCAATTCGTACTACTATGAACGGTAGTGTATATACTTTACAGAGTCTGTTGTAAGGCTAGATTCTCACCGTACGAATTATACAAGAGTCAATACAGACGAATTTGGCGATAGGCTTGTACTATTGAGTCTAGCTCTTATACTGACTTATTTCAATACTACCTTTGAACGGTTTACAAATCCAAGTTGCTGGCATTGGAACGATGAAGATGATAGAAAGGGGTGATATAATCACAATTTTGTGAACATGATCAAATAAATGAATGAAATCAATTGATTAGATAAGCATATTCAATCTTTCTATGCGGAGTGGCACTTGCCTACCCTTCTTCTTCGTCAGTAGAGGGGTGAAACGAGCTAGGAGTCAGCTAAGGCCTAAGACTTTAGTGGCATCCTTATGGGAGTGAATACACGGATTACATACTGCTGTATGACTTTCTCTTAAGTGTATCCCAAATTGATTTCAAGTGGTCCATGGCCTGACCCTTGTTCAATCTAATCGGACTATCTCCATACTTTTCTAGTAGATTATTCAAGTAGTCTAAAGGATTTGAATGTATCTCTAACGGATTGCTAGCCGTAGATGTTGATGCTATCCGGGTGAGTGATACGGACAAGCGAGCTAATAGAACAAGCGGTGTGGTGTGCTCTGTTCGGGCCAGCTGGATCCCGCTCTCCAGACAAGAGAGATATTGAATGCCGCTTCGCTGACGTGGGAGATGGAGTTCTACCAACCAAGCAAGTTAGGGCAAGTGCGGGTGAGCCCTCCCGCTCGGGTCTCTGTGAGGGGCGCTCTACTTCCCTGACAATATCGATTTTTTCTTTCACCTGGAGTGACTAACCCACAAGCCAGAGAGAACGGGAAGAGCATCGATTACAAGGGTTGCCAACCTTGTCCGAGGAGATGGCGCTCTTCCCTCCAGCCCTTTCTACTGGACGGATCTTGCTCGGTCTTCTTTGCCTACCTTTGACCTCGCGCTTTGGACGTGCCGGGCCTGGACACAATCCGCGAGTTAAGACAAGATGTTAGGCTATTGACCTGCTTTTACGGTCGAACTAAAGGGAAGCCATTCATCGAGTTATGAGAGAATCAAGCGCTCTCCCCGAGCAAGATTAGACCGCTCTTCCGGTCGAGCTAATGAGAAAACCTTATAAGCAGATCGGAAAGACTGAGACAAGCAGTCGAGCTAAGAGAAGGAAAAAAGGGGCATACGCTTTCTAAGATCAGATCCTCAAATCAATTCGGTTATCTTCATCAAATCGTTGATCTAGTCTTGCCATTGAGCTAATAACATTTATCTGATATAAGGAGAGTCGGCCAGCATCTCTATCCGAGAAGGAGGGAGTGGGTGGGAAAAGATTGAATCAAGCCAGAGGCTAGGAACGCGAAGAAGCGAGCCTAAGACAAGCAAGAGGCACTGAACGGACATTACTAACAAGGGGCAGCGGTTAAATTCATACTTGAAGTCTCCGTTAGTCGACTTGCTTTTCGGAAACCAGATGGCAGGCACTATATAACACACAGACACACTTTCAGATCTTAGAAACCATTTCCTGATCCTCGATTCGACTTATCGCGTAACAATTTAGCACAAAATGGTTGGCCACTTGCTAGGTGTAGGGGAGCTCCGGCTAGCCCTTGTTTCTTTCCCCCTTCTCCACGTGTTGACAGGGCGTGGGTACGTGCTGCAGCTTAGCAGCCAGCCCCCTTCTTTCGAGTGGTATGAAGCGAGTGGGCAAACCAATGCGCCTAGCTTAGGATCGAAAAGAGTCGTAAGTTCGAATCGTGGTATTATATCCGTACTTCCTGTCCCCCCATGGCGGGAAGTCGGGTCAGTCAGATAGAGTGCCTCTCCCAGGAGCTAGAAGCGCAGGAGCAATTACTGTATTGAGTTCCGTAGTCTATCTCTATTTCTTACTGAATTAATAATAAATAAAGGATAGGGTTCGTATTCATTAAAGGGCCTAAGCAGCTTAAACAGGGGCTAGCGCACTACGGCTTGAAGTAGTGTGCCAAGAGCAAACGTAGGCCCGGGAACTAATGCCGTATGGCTGACCACTAAAGGACTTGAGTGAAGGCACTCCAGAAGTCAGAGACGCACTCGAGCTGAGATGACTCACTGCACTGATTCTTTTCCTTCTCTCCTAGATTGAATAAAGTACTTTTCCCCAGCCCTGAATTGGATATTATTCTTGAGAATGCGAGGAGAGGTGCTTACAGAACTGTTCTAAGAGATCTCTTTAAAGGGAAGACGTCTATGTATTCCTTGAGAAAGCGGATCGGATGAGAGTTCTTCGGCCTCAACTTATGTCAGCGAAGCACTTGATGAACGTGGGTTCGCGGATTGTCCTCGGCACCAAAATTTCTCTTTTTCACTTCGTCCAAATATGTTGACATGGGGAGAAGACAGCATACGAACATCAAGTGGAGCAAGGTGGCGCACTCTCCGAACCAAACAAGCACATAGAACGATTTGAACCAGTAACAAGTGAGGGCAAGGAGCGCAAAAGATTGTTAACTCTTGCTGTCGTTCTTTACTGGACTAACCGGCACATTGATCCAAAGCTAGAGTACGCCCTTCCCCCATGAAAGGATCGGGCTGTTGGCTCGGGCAGAAGGCTAAGACAAAGCCGCTTCCTAAGTCACTCAGGTATGGCTTTGGTTAAGTAAATTGACTCCATCTTCACCAGTAGCCAAGGTAGGCATAATCCGCGTGAGCTCTTAAAAGAAAAGTGTTTCGTGCCTCTAATTATAGTTGTATTTTGCTCTTCGCCAGATCTTTTTTGAAGCAACAAGAACTCTTCTTCCTTACCCCTGGTCCAAATGGTTTAAGCTGCGGTATGAACCTTCTTTTCAATAACCAGTAAGAATAATAAATTACAAAATCTTGCTTGCTTTGTAGACCCCTAGCTTGATAGAAACCCTAAGCGACTTCCCTCAGGAAATAGATCTCATTGATTAGGTATTGATTAGCTAGTTACCGTAGTTGGGTTCCGATCTGTCCTTAACTGGAAATGGAACCAAAAACTCTGCCTTTGCCGCAGGCTCTGCTGCGAGCTCCGGTACTCGAATTGGCTCGGATGTTGGAACAAGCTTTTGAGCTCCAACTGAATCTGAGTAAACGAGGACAACTGGGTATGCAACCAACTATCGTTGGTTCTGAATCAACTTTCCCTATTTGCCTCTACCTTTGCTTCTGGCTTTAATGCATGCTCTCGAACATGGACTCAATCTCGATCTGCGCCTAGAGACCTTGCCACTGAATCCGCTGCTTGAACTTAGTCAGCTACATCTTGAACTGCTGCTACCTTCCTTCCCGCTGCTTTCTCTGCTGGTGGTTCCGGATCAACCTCAATTGGTGCTTCTAATATGCTGTGTTTTTTTACTGCTCCTGCATGCAGGCACGGGATCTTCTATTGAATTTGTTACTTATAGCTTTGCCACGAGGTCTGCTGCTAGCTCTATCTATGCCTCTATTGCTTCAACCGAGTAAACCGTTGCTCTTGTCTATGCTTCCTCTTTTTTTTTCATGCAATAAACCCAGGTGACCTTTGCCTCTTAAGCCTCTGCCTTTCCTCCTGCTGCTCGAACTCCAACTGGATATGGAAAAGGAATGGGCCCCTATAGGTGATGGCTTTGGATCTCGACCTGGACAGGCGCGGATCCTGTTCCATAGCACACGGCATCCCTTCCAGTCTCTGTAGACGTTCCATATACAGATCCCATTTCAGTTGGAAACCCAGAGCCCATGGTTTAGTAGCGGACGCAGCTGCAGATTTAGTAGCCACGGCAGGCGCAGGAGCAATGCCCTTATTATCTTATCACAGACCACCTGTTCAGAAGCGATCTTCCTTTAACTACCATCTGGTCAAGAAGAAGAATAAGGATCACCCAGTCAATAATCATACCCATCAAGGGAAAGTTCACGCGTTCAAGGAACATCAATTGCACCCCGCTCCAAGGCATTAATAAGGTGCTCCCTGACCTTCACTTGCATGCGCAACAACATCCGGAAGCCTATCGTACACCGCTCATGGAACTAAATAAGACTAATCGAGACCCTCAGCCTGGATATGTGCTTAGCCTCGAATCTGTTATTAGTGTGGCGCGTTAACCAGAAGAATAAGCGCTGCAAGAGCAATAACATGAAAAGAAGCACGTCGGGTAAGCGTATCAAGAGATACCGTGGGAAGGTTGCCCTTTACACCAGTCATTAAGGATCTGTTCCAACGTCGGCTAGGCCCAAAGCCAATCCCAGGGAACCAAGCCCTCCCGAACTTGCTTCACGAGCTGGTGGTTCCATTCGCTGTTGTGGGAGTGACAGAGATGGGTGTTCATTTGCTGGAGTTAGCTGGCAAGTAGATGCATAATGATTAGTTGGGCCTATTGCCTCGAGTGAGGTTCCTCCTTCCGGGTCTAGGCAGCGTACTCGCTTCCATCGGTACGGGGTCAAGCAGAGGCATCAGATGTTGATGGAATAGATTGCCTTTCGGAGCCTTGGAATGCGGGATTCTTGTGTGCTTCAATTCATGTTTCCGCGTCAACTTCGTGCCCAACATTCAACCTATGTAACGTTGAGTGCTATCTTCCTTCTTCGATGAGAGATGAATCTCCAACTCTTCCCAAATCATCGAGCGAGGCGAAGAAGCATATCGGTTTGAACGGGCACCCTCTCTTCAACCTTTGAGCATATCTTTGACTTGGAGATTCCCGGTCTTCTGTCTTAGCCCTGACCCTGTTCAGAGAGACTCTTCAACAGCACCTTTTCGCACCCAGCATCTTAGCTATGTTCCGAATGTCTGGTCATTCATAATCTTTTCATAGATTAGTTTGATGCCGACTAGATCTGATCACAACTAATGGGTAGTACTATAGCTCTCAACAGTGAATGACAAAGGAATGTGGAATGTCAAGCTGTGAAACTTAAATCATCAATCTTTTGCTATTCCGTGTAGCGGAGACTTTTTAGTAGAAATACCAAGCTGTGAGACTTCGTTAAGTTAGAATCCCAGCGTAAAAGCAGGTAGCGAGAAAAAACCTCTGAGGAGAGAGCCTTGCTCTCGTCTTTCATTTATGGATCTCCCTCGCCTGCCATGGTACCACCGTGTTCGTTCTTCGAATTCTGAGAATTCTTAGTCTTTGACTTCCAAACAGCTAGAGAGGGATAGGCACCTATAATTTCATTAGTTAATAGGCGGATCTTCGGCACATCTTTCACTTTTTCCTGCTTTAGGTAAGCGGGGAAACCAAACCTCGAGTTTTTGATTTCTTGTTACCTTCTCGAACATCCGGAAGTTGGCATCATGGAACGAGCGCGGTTGCGGGTGCGAGCGCAGAGGCTGGGCGTGAGTTTAAGAGGTAACTGGGCAGCGCCATTAGAGAATTTAGAACCGGGAGC